TAACATGTCTATTATAACCTATTTATTATAACCTAAGTAAACGGGTCAAAAATCGTCTTTCTTGAAAAATTTAAGAAAAAGCTCGCTATGAAAAAAAGGGGTTAACTTTACACATTGATTCTTTTTGGTGATTTTTGGTGAACCGTATGCATCAAAAGGTGCAAGTACGGCTCCTAAGAGATAAAATTTTATCCTAACCAATCGACTTTATCGAGAAAGACTACTTTTTTTAGGCCAAGCGATTGATAGTGAGATATCGAATCAGCTTATTGGACTTATGATATATCTCAGTATAGAGGATGATAACAAAGATCTTTATTTGTTTATAAACTCTCCGGGCGGATGGGTAATACCCGGAATAGCAATTTATGATACTATGCAATTTGTGCAACCAGATGTACAGACAGTATGCATGGGATTAGCCGCTTCAATGGGATCTTTTATTCTGGCAGGAGGAGAAATTACCAAACGTCTAGCATTCCCTCACGCTTGGCGCCAATGATTCTTTTATTTGAGGAAAAAAAGAAGACTATGCCTTCGCCATATGAATATTAAGTAATAATAGCACAGCACTTCGAGTTCGATATGATAATTTTTTTGTTTTTTCCAAAATTATTCAATTATGTACCGAAAGGGTAGTATGAAAAGGGGATATTTCCTATTTTATCGAATCTATCGGGAGGAGCCTATTCCAGCGTCACAAACTTTTTTGTTTTCACACTGAAAAGGAAAACTTTTAACTTATGAAGACTATGAAAAAAAAAAAAAAGAAACTTTGGGATTGCTGAATAAGAGACGCAATAATAAAGAAACGGAACCATCATAGTATTTTTTTAACTACTACACAAAACAAAAAGGAAGGGTGGTTATTGGATCATTTACCGATCCGGGTCTGATAGACCCCCTACATTTTATATTTCTTCAATAAAAGGTAAAAAAGAAATTCCGTTGTAGAGCCGTATGCAATACGCAAAAGATGCCTGTACGGTACGTTTGTATTCCGTCTTATCTTTTTTTTTTATTCTTTATCTCTCTCGCTTTATCGTGCGAAATAGGAACCGTTTTTTATGTTATATCATCAGGGTAATGATCCATCAACCCGCTAGTTCTTTTTATGAGGCACAAACGGGAGAATTTATCCTGGAAGCGGAAGAACTACTGAAACTGCGTGAAACTATCACAAGGGTTTATGTACAAAGAACGGGAAAACCTTTATGGGTTGTATCCGAAGACATGGAAAGGGATGTTTTTATGTCAGCAGCAGAAGCCCAAACTCATGGAATTGTTGATCTTGTAGCAGTTGAATAAAAAATTAGCCAGTATTCCGCGCCAAAGTTTGAAATTTTATCGTCTTACCGAGTTTAATAGTTTAATAGAATATTTTCAATTAATATAATTAATCTAGTAATATTATATTAATAGAGAGAATAGAAGTAATTCATAATCATCGGATTAGGATTGATCTAAACCAGCTCATTATGTATATGACTCAACATGCCAACTATAAAACAACTTATTAGAAACACAAGACAGCCAATCAGAAATGTTACGAAATCCCCCGCTCTTCAGGGATGCCCTCAGCGCCGAGGAACATGTACTAGGGTGTATGTGCGACTCGTTCAGATCATGGACTAAGACAAAAAAAAATAAAGGAAAAAAATTCCAATATCAGTGATCAGTACCAATGAAATAGGATAGAATGCAAGAAACTATCTTCAAAAAAATCGATTCCTAATATCTATCTTTCTATTGTGTATCAAATTTATGGTTTCCGTTGGTGCAAATCCAATCACCTCAATTTGCAATTTCAAATGCGAAAGACTTTCCCATTGGTAGCAAATAGTTATCTATTAAGCAGGGGACATTCCATTTTAAAACTTGCAAGAACGGACTAACAGGGTCAGTTACTCAGCTAATCTTCATACTTAAATACCGTTACTGTGTAGGTAGATTTCGTTGTGAAAGACCTATTACTAGATATTTCATGGGTAGAGCCAAAGAGTGTGAACTGTACAAGTTAACAATAGCATTGATTAAATGAAGGAAGGGGCTCCGGTGTATAGAAGGGACCTCGCCATTTAAGAAGTAACCATAGAAACGATGGAACCCACTATTTCTTTATCCATTTCTATTTCATTTACTATACTTTTTTTGATACCTAGTCTCGATACAATTTCTTATTTCGAGGTGAAATGCTTAGAAATTCAAATAAAAAAATCGTGGTTGGGAAGGTTATAGTAGCAAAAGCCATTGGGATTTTTATTTTATACACTGGAATAATCCGTTTTGTTATTAATGGACTAGGAAAAAAGGGGAAAGAATAACTAAAAGAAACGAAATCCAATATAAATATATATAAATATAGTTATTCATCAAAGTTTCATTTATTCAATGACCAGAATTAAAAGAGGATATATAGCTCGGAAACATCGTACAAAAACTCGTTTATTTACATCAAGCTTTCGGGGGACTCATTCAAGACTTACTATTCCTCAACACAAAATAAAAGCTTTGGTTTCGGCCCATCGGGATAGAGATCGGAAAAAAAGAGATTTTCGTCGTTTGTGGATCAGTCGAATAAATGCAGTAATTCGAGAGAATAAAAATAAAATATACTATAGCTATAGTATATTCATGTATAATCTGTACAAGAGGCAGTTGCTTCTTAATCGTAAAATACTTGCACAAATAGCTATATTAAATAGGAATTGTCTTTATATGATTTCCAACGAGATCATAAAATAAAAATTCCCCGGAGACTGAACTCCGGGAAAGTAGAGTAGGTATTTGTATGAAAAAATATAATCATATGATAAAGTCGTCAAAATGAGCAACCACGTCCAATAAAAAAAGATTTATTCTTCGTCAACGATTCTCTTTTTTCTGACAACACGACAATCCAATTTGGATTCTCGTAGTTTTCGAACAAAACATCAATCCGCATTTCATTTGAGTTTCGATTGGAATTTGAATTTAATTGAAGAGTAAACCCTTTTTTTTGTTTTAAGCCCAGTAGCTTGAGTAGTTGACTCACTTTTTTCAAATTCTTTTTCATTATTACGAAAAGGTAACGGAGATAAAATACGAGCTTGTTTTATAGCAATCGTAATTAATCGTTGTTGTTTTAAGGTCAATCTATTCACCCGTCTAGATAATATTTTTCCTTGTTCACTAATAAATCGACTAATTAAACTCATGTTTTTATAATCAATTCGATCCCCCGATTGGATCGGGGGCAAACGCCTACGAAAAGATCGCTTAGATTTAGGAAAGAGTCGCTTAGATTTATCCATGGTTTGTTTATTCCTTATCCCGAAAATATCATTTCTTACAAAATAGGATTTCTTTTTTATTTGTTTTGTTTCTATTTTTGTTTATATTTCTATATGTTATATTTATATATGTTATATATATCTATCTATAGAATTTATATAGATATACAACTAATTTATATAGTTATATAGATAGATATACAATTTCTAGAAACATGAAATAATATCTCATTTTTCATGTTCTTTGGAGCTGGAGGGATGACACACAGACAATCAATTTTATCTATTTCTTTATCTCCCCGTGAATCGTATGTTTGCAACAATAGGGACAAAATTTTCTCAATTCCAATCGACTAGGTTTATTGTGTCGATTCTTTTGAGTAGTATATCTTGAAATACCCGTTGATTCCTTATTAACATTAACACTGTTTCGAACACAACCGGTACATTCCAAAATAACCGTTACTCGTATATCTTTACCTTTGGCCATGAACCTCCTTTGGGTTTTGATTCACTTAACTTTTCTATTTTCCGATTCGAAGCGAAGAAGAAAGGAAGGATAAAATAGAAGTTGCTAATCCGAAATCCAATTATGACAGATTTCGGTGCCATCAATAGAAGTATAGTAATAATTAAGTAATACAATGATTTCTAACTATCTTTAGAATCACAGTATATTATTTCCATTTTTTATTTAAGTATCTTGTATCTTGTAGGAGATTGTTGCCCCGCGCTAGCGATTTTATTTTCAGCCTCATTATTCATTATTAATGAAATTCAATTGAAACCCGGAACCAGATTGCAAGTTTGATTGAGGTTGAATCCACTTTCTCTTTTCTTAACCTATTCGAATTCGAAAAAAAAAAAACAAAGAAAAACGGAAGGGTATTAATTTCTTCACCCCTTCCCGTCTCAATAACTAGAATGAAAAAAAGGGGAATATCAACGCATCTGGGAATAAACGATTGATCTCTATCAATAGACCGGCCAAGGCTCCGAACCATAGAGTACTTATCACTGGTGCCACGGAGAGATATGTTTTTAGATCTCGCATTTCAAATCCTCCTTTCTTTATTCTTAATTCTTATTCTTTATTGTAATTTGTAATACATAATGGTAATCCATATATGATCAGATGTATATTTAGTTAATAACCACTTGTATTTGTACACGGAATCCCTAATTCAAATGGAAATGTACAATAATTGCTTAGATATTCTTTTTTTAACAAAAAATAGGTCCATTTCTGCCCGAGCATTCCCTAAAAAAATGAATATTTTTAGGTGGGTTTATTTCATCTTTTATTTTTTGTATTTCATATGTATATAATTTTTGTATTACTATTATATGTTATACAATATGTACATAATTTCGATATATCAACATACAGATGTGGAAAACAAGACAAAGATTCTTTAGAATGACACTGTAAAACAATTGAAAGGGATGTAGCGCAGCTTGGTAGCGCGTTTGTTTTGGGTACAAAATGTCACGGGTTCAAATCCTGTCATCCCTATCCCTAACTATTACTTATCTTATGGGCAGTAACAGGGGATCAATTGAGATCAATTAAATTTGGACATACATCCATATAAATATAATATATATATTCATAATCTATATCTATATATATATTGATATATATTGAAAAATATATTATATATAGATATAGATATCGATATATATTATGGTAGTATATGCATGCAAGATGTATTCGTGGGGTCACAA